TTATAATAATATGTAGGGGGCAATTAGTTTATATCATAATCGCATATAAGAATCAGCAAATGTAAAAACATTTGTATAATTTTAAATTCATGTTTTTCTTTAATATCAATAAAATATATCAATACTACAGTTATTATAGGATTTCTAGATCATATACGTTTAAGCAATAAAGTGTTTTTAGAGCGGGCAGAAAACTGTGCAATGAAGTTTTGAGCCCAATGCTTACGTAATACTTACGTAATATTTTATGCTTTTTGTAGCGCTTACAGTGTATTTATTCTTGCTTTTGGGGTTTGACAAGATGTTTAGTACATGTAAGGTTGGGGGGGTAAGGGGGGGTTTGATATATTAAGCTACAAAAAAATAAACTTATGATTTATTTTATAAAAATTTTTAACGTGTGTGTATTGACTTTAAATATTGTATTAAAAATTCTATGTCCTGCGACCATTGACTGAATAACACCTATAGGTTACTATGTACGACCAATAATATAATTAATGTCTCGACCACATTCTATATCCTCCGCATAGGCCCCGCCTAGTGGAACCCCCGCACCCCTATAAATAAAAATACCAAGGGCATGACACCACAGTTATGCATCGGCATGGGCTGATTAGTAACTAATCCATCGAGATGTCTTATTTAAGAGGAACGAGTGAGCGAATAGAGACGAATGAACGTGACGTAAGAACCAGATGCCAGTTATAGTGCTACAGTAACTACCCCACAGTCTATATGGGCCCGGAGCGAGAAGAGGGACACGTTGTGGGCGGGTTGGTGATTTCACGCGGCATGGTGATTAAGCGGCCTTCAGTGGAGGTGATACGCATGTTGACTGGAAATGATTTGACTTAGATGTGCTATGTACGATCAATGATAATATGTCCTATGTACTTTAATAATATAATGTACATGCTTGATATCCATGGGGTAAATCATTAATGCACGATTATACATAATATGTCCTATGTACTGTAATAATGTAATGTACATGCTTAATATTCATGGGGTTAATCATTAATGCACGATTATACATAATATGTCCTATGTACTGTAATAATATAATGTACATGCTTAATATCCATGGGCAAGCCATTAATGCACGATTATACATAGCATAGTTGCCCTGCTATTAGGGCTATTGAATTATATGAATGTTTTTCAGAGAGTAGTTTATAGAGAATATCAGCTTTGGGGGCTGATGGAGGGACTTTAGTCTCCTTTCTGAGTCTCAGGGAGGTTTAATGGCTCCTTTGTTAGTTTACAAGACTAACGTATTGAGTATACTACAGAGACTCTTCATTTTATAAGTTTATTTTCAATAATACTTGTTACTGGTATGATTACTAGGATTAGGGTGAAATAGAGGATGGAGGCTACTTGTCCAATTAAGATAAAGGGATGTTCTACGGGCTGTCCTCCGATTCAAGTAAGTGTTAGTAGGTCTCCTACTAATAGTCAGAATATAAATTGGCTTAGAGGTCGGAATATTATGGCTCGTTGCTTTGACGTATGTAAGATTGGGATAATGGCTAGAATTAAAATGGATATAACTAGTGCCACTACTCCTCCAAGTTTATTGGGGATAGAGCGAAGGATTGCGTATGCGAATAAGAAGTATCATTCTGGTTTGATATGGGGTGGTGTGTTTAGGGGATTAGCTGGTGTATAGTTATCTGGGTCTCCTAATAAGTCAGGGGAGAATAGGACTAGGGTCATTAGTGTTATGATTATAAGAAATAAGCCCAGGATATCTTTAGTTGTATAGTATGGGTGGAAGGGGATTTTGTCTGAATCAGAGATGATTCCTATTGGATTGTTGGATCCTGTTTCATGTAGGAATAGTAAGTGGACTAATGCTAGACCTGCGATAATAAAGGGGAGGATAAAGTGGAAAGCGAAGAATCGGGTCAGGGTAGCCTTGTCTACTGAGAAGCCTCCTCAGACTCATTCTACTAGATTTGGGCCGATGTAGGGGATAGCTGATAGGAGGTTAGTAATTACTGTTGCCCCTCAGAAAGATATTTGTCCTCATGGTAAGACGTATCCTATGAAGGCTGTTGCTATAACTGCAAATAAGAGGACAATTCCAATGTTTCATGTTTCATTATATATAAAGGACCCATAATATAGACCTCGCCCGATGTGAATAAATAGGCAAATAAAAAATATTGATGCGCCGTTAGCGTGGATATAGCGGATAATTCATCCATAGTTGACGTCTCGGCAGATGTGTATGACTGATGAGAATGCGGTTATAGTGTCAGCTGTGTAGTGTATTGCTAGGAATAGGCCTGTTATGATTTGTAAAATTAGACAAATTCCTAATAGAGAACCAAAATTTCATCATGCGGAGATATTGGAGGGGGTTGGAAGATCAATAAAAGAGTCGTTGATAATTTTAAATAGGGGATGAGATTTACGGATGTTTGTCATTAGGTTCTTGTAGTTTAATTACAACGATGATTTTTCGTGTCATAAGTCATGGTTAGAGTCCATGCAGGAATAATGATAACATATGTTATGTTCATTTTGAGTATTATTTTTGTTCTTAGTTTTCTAGGGGTTTCTTCTAAGCCTTCTCCTGTTTATGGAGGTTTAAGTTTAATTGTTGCTGGGGGAGTGGGATGTGGGGTTGTGGTTAATTTTGGGGGCCCATTTTTGGGTTTGATAGTTTTTTTAATTTATTTAGGGGGAATGTTGGTTGTTTTTGGTTATACAGCGGCTATGGCTATTGAGGAGTATCCTGAGGCCTGGGTGTCAAATATTGTTGTGCTAGGAGCTTTTGTTATTGGTATGGTGATGGAGTTGCTTTTGATATTGTTTATAGTTAAAGGTGAGGGGTTGGGTGTTGCTGTAGAGTTTAATAATAAGGATGATTGAATGATTTATGAAATAGGAGGGACTGAAATTTTAAGTGGAGAAATTATAGGAGTTTCTGCTCTTTATAGTTATGGAGCTTGATTTGTTGTTGTAACAGGGTGATCTCTGTTGATTTGTGTAGTCATTATTATGGAGGTTACTCGAGGTAATTAAACATTAGGAGGGCTAGTACGGTTGTTACTATAAATGATAGGAAATAGAGCTTAAGTAAGCCTTTTTGATTTGATACTAGTTCTAGTGCAGATGTTTGTATATGGAATTGTGAGGTAGATTTGGGTAAAACTTTTTCTAGTCAGATTAAGTCTAGGAGTAAAGAAGCTAATTTCTGGCTTGCTATTAGTGTGAAGGAAGGTATGAATCGGTGGATAACCATTGGAAAGTAGCCTAATGAGTTTGAGAATTTAAATGTGTTTGAGGGATTTGCATGTTGAAGATTTATGGATAGTTTGCATAGTTCCAGTGCTATTATTAGGCCTATAATTGTAATAGCTAAAGCGGTGAGTTTTAGGTAGTGTGGTATTGTTATTTGAAGTACATTCATGGGAGGGATGGTATTAAATAATAGAAACCCGGCAAAGATACTTCCTAATATTAGGCGCTTGAGCGAGCTAATTAATGCTGGGTTATTTTCGTTGATAGCACTTGGGGCGGCAAACCGGGGTTGGTTTAATAGTACAAGGAATACTATTCGAGTACTGTATGCGGCTGTTATAGAGGTGGCCAATAGAGTGATAGAGAGGGCTCAGGCGTTTGTGTAGGACGTGTTGATGGTTTCGATAATGAGGTCTTTGGAGTAAAATCCTGTTAAGAAAGGTATGCCTGCTAGGGCGAGGCTGCCGATAGTTAGGGCTGAGGTTGTAGTAGGGAGAGCATGAAATAAGCCCCCTATTTTACGGATGTCTTGTTCATCACCTAGGTTATGAATAATTGATCCTGAGCATATGAATAGCATAGCTTTGAAAAAGGCGTGGGTGCAAATGTGTATGAAGGCTAGATGGGGTTGGTTGATACCAATGGTAGTTATTATTAGGCCCAATTGGCTTGAAGTTGAAAAAGCTACAATTTTTTTGATGTCATTTTGGGTTAGAGCACAAATAGCTGCAAATAAAGTTGTTATGGCTCCCAAGCATAGGGTTGTCGATTGAATGGCTTTATTATTCTCTAATAGAGGATAAAATCGAATTAGTAGAAATACCCCTGCGACTACTATTGTACTAGAGTGAAGTAGTGCTGATACTGGAGTAGGGCCTTCTATGGCTGAGGGTAATCAGGGATGTAGTCCAAATTGTGCGGATTTTCCGGTTGCTGCTAATAGTAGTCCTATTAGGGGGATGTTTGTGTCTTTAGGGTCAAGAATGAAGATTTGTTGAATGTCTCATGTATTTAGTTCTATGAGGAATCATGCTATTGCTACTAGAAAGCCAATATCACCAATGCGATTGTATAAGATTGCTTGCATGGCGGCTGTGTTTGCATCTGTTCGCCCATATCATCAACCGATGAGTAAGAAAGATATAATACCTACTCCTTCTCATCCAATGAAAAGTTGAAATAGGTTATTGGCGGATACCAGGATTATTATTGTGATTAGGAAAATTAATAAGTATTTAAAGAATTTGTTAATGTAGGGGTCTGATTGTATGTATCATAGAGAGAATTCTATGATGGATCATGTAACGAGTAAAGCTACGGGTATGAATGTTATAGAGAAGTAGTCTAGTTTGAAGCTTATACATAATTTTATAGTTTGAATTGTTATTCAGTGCCAGTTATAAATAACTACTTCTTTGTTTGAGTAAATGAATATTAGCATGGGAATGGTGCTTATAATAAATGAAATTGCGACTATATTTTTCACGTATACTGGGTAATTTTTGTTTATGGGTAATTTTATAATATCAGTTAGGACTGGTATTAGCAGGGTGATTAATATTATAAATAAGGAGCATGTTAGAGTGTTAATTACTTTTATTTGGAGTTGCACCAATTTTTTGGTTCCTAAGACCAACGGATAACTTTTATCCTTTAAAAGTTGAAAGAGCCGTGTATTTATACACGGAGGCATGAATTAGCAGTTCTTGCATACTTTTTCGGTAAATGAGGGGTTGAGGTTCCTATTGTCAGATTCACAATCTGCTATTTTAATTAAATTACATTTACAGTAGAGGAACCCTATGATGATCTTAGGGTTAATTGATAATATTAGGAGGGGTATTATATGGAGGGCCATTAGACTGTTTTCCCGCGTGAAGGAAGGTTTAATATTGTTAATGTGGTGTGTGTACTTACTTCGTTGGGTAGATGTTAGTATGTACAGGGAGTAGATAGCTGTAATAATGATGTTCATTCCTGTTAATATGATTGTGGTATTAGATCATGAAAAGGTAGATACCACTACTAGTAACTCTCCAATTAGGTTGATGCTGGGTGGTAATGCTAGGTTGGCTAAGCTAGCTAGGAGTCATCAAGCAGCTATTAGTGGGAGTAGGGTTTGTAGGCCCCGTGCTAGTATTATAGTTCGGCTGTGGATACGTTCGTAATTTGTATTTGCCAGGCAGAATAGTATTGATGATGTCAAACCATGGGCGATCATGAGAGCTGTGGCTCCTATATAACTTCATGGTGTCTGGATTATGATTGCTGCAATTACTAGTGCTATGTGGCTTACAGAGGAATATGCAATTAGCGATTTTAAGTCAGTTTGGCGGAGGCAAGTTGAGCTTGTTATAATTATACCCCATAGAGAGAGGATTAGGAAGGGATAAGCCATGGATGTTGTTGTGGGTTCTAGTAAGGGGGTAATACGTAATATTCCGTATCCACCTAGTTTTAGTAGTACGGCTGCAAGTACCATGGAGCCAGCAATGGGGGCTTCTACGTGAGCTTTGGGCAGTCAGAGGTGTAAACCATATAGTGGTATTTTTACCATGAATGCTATTATGCACGCTAATCAAATTAAGGAACTTGATCAGGAGTTTATTATGGACTTAGCTCAGAATTGTAATAATAGCAGGTTAAGGGTTCCTATAGTATTTTGAGTGTGGATTAGGACTACTAAAAGGGGTAGAGAGCCTACTATTGTATAAAATAGGAAGTAGTACCCTGCGTTTAATCGTTCTGTTTGGTTGCCTCATCGTGTGATAATAATAAGGGTTGGTACTAGGGTAGTTTCTTTCAGAATGTAAAATATAATTATTTCAGAGGAAGAGAATGTTATGACTAATATTGTTTGGAGAATGATTAATAAGTTAATAAATAATTTTTTTCGGCTTAGATTTTCATTATATAGGTGAGATTGACTTGCTATCAGTATTAGTGGAAGGAGTCATGTTGTTAGTACAAGTAGAGGAGCGGATAAGGGGTCTAGAAAGAAAGTTAGTGAGAAATTTATGTTGGTGCAATCGTAGTGATATAGGGCGGACAGAGAAATAAGGCTAATTAATATGCTGTGAGTTGTGACATTAATTCATATCATGTTTATATTGGATAATCAGGTAAGGGGGATTAATATAATTATAGGGATAATTAATTTTAACATTGGAGAAGATTTAAGTTTTGTACGTAGTCTGTGCCGTGTGTATTGGATACTAATACTAATAGTGAGAGGCCTAAGGCGGCTTCGCATGCTGCAAATACAAGTAAAATAATAGGAGTTATACTAGCTAATGTAAAGTTGATATTTAGAACTGTAATGGCCATTATGGTAAAGAGTGATAGTATTATACCTTCTAAACATAGAAGGGAAGATATGAGATGGGATCGGTATATAAGTATCCCAATTAGGGAAATAATAAATGCAAGTATAACATTGATGTGGACTAGAGACATTTAGTAGCTATGAGTAAATCATAATCTAATGAGTCGAAATCATTTATTTTATATAAACTAGCTATTATATTCAGCTCATTCTAAGCCTTTTTGGGTTCATTCATAAGCTAGGCTAATGGCTAGGAGTGATAGTAAGAATAAAGCTATGGGGAGTATTGTGCTGAGTTGACTTGTTTGTGATGCTCATGGAAGTGGGAGAAGTAACACAATTTCTAGGTCAAATAATAGGAATGTGATGGCAATCAGGAAAAATTTTATGGAGAATGGTAATCGTGCGGATCCTATAGGGTCGAATCCGCATTCATAAGGGGTAATTTTTTCTGAATATACATATAGTTGGGGAAGTCAGAAAGCGATTAATATGAGCAAGGATGCTAGTAAAATATTAATTATTACTATTATTAAGAAGTTTATTATTTTCTTCTGGATTTTACCAGAGTTTGTTAATTGGAAGTTAACTGTACTGCATGTACTCAGAAAATAAGAGCCTCATCAATAAATGGAGACATATAGGAATAATCAGACTACATCTACGAAGTGTCAATATCAAGCAGCGGCTTCAAAGCCAAAATGGTGATTAGATGTGAAATGAAATTTTAGTTGAGGCAAAAGACAGACAATTAGGAAAGAGCACCCAATAATTACGTGTAAGCCGTGGAATCCAGTTGCTACAAAAAAGGTTGAGCCATATACGCCGTCGGAAATTGTGAAGGGGGCTTCATAATACTCTGAGATTTGCAACAGTGTAAAATATAAGCCCAGGGAAATTGTGATAAACAAGGCTTGAATTATGTGGCTTCGATTACCTTCTATTAAGCTGTGATGTGCTCAAGTAATTGACACTCCAGAGGCTAGTAGAACGGATGTATTGAGAAGGGGTACTTCTAAGGGGTTTAAAGGGTTAATACCTGTAGGGGGTCAGCATCCACCCAGTTCGGGAGTGGGAGCTAGGCTTGAATGATAAAATGCTCAGAAAAAGCCGATAAAAAAGAACACTTCGGAGATAATAAATAATACTATTCCATAACGAAGTCCCTTTTGAACTGTTTTTGTATGGTGGCCTTGGAATGTACCTTCTCGTACAATGTCACGTCATCATTGATATATTGTTAAAAGATTTGTGACTAAGCCTAGGGATAGTAGGATTACAGAATTAAAGTGAAATCATATTGCAAGACCGGATGTCATCAGAAGGGCGGATAAGGCACCTGTCAGAGGCCAAGGGCTTGGGTTTACTATATGATAAGAGTGAGTTTGTTGGTTCATTAGGTATTGTCATGTAGATAGAGGCTAACAAGCAAGGTGAATACGTATGCTTGAATAAGTGCAACTGCGAATTCGAGGATTGTAAGTAGGACTAAAATAATAAAGGTAGGTGTTGCTACAGTGAGATTAATAGATATTAGAGCAAAGATTGCACTTCCAATTAAGTGTATTAGGAGGTGACCTGCTGTAATGTTAGCAGTTAATCGCACTGCGAGTGCTATGGGTTGGATAAGTAGGCTGATTGTTTCGATAATTACTAATATAGGGATAAGGGGAGTTGGTGTGCCTTGTGGTAGAAAATGTGCTAGGGAGATTTTCGTTTTATGTCGAAATCCTGTAATCACAGTTGCCGCTCATAAAGGAATGGCCATACCTAGATTTATTGATAGTTGAGTTGTAGCGGTGAATGAATAGGGTAATAGGCCTAATAGATTCGTAGAAGCAATAAATATAATCAATGATATAAGTATCAAAGTTCAGGTCTGTCCTTTATAGTTGTGAATTGATATTATCTGTTTGGTTGTTTGCTGTAGAAGTCATTGTTGAATGGCTTCAATACGGTTATTAATTAATCGCTTTGGTGTAGGGAATATAATGATTGGGAACATGATAATAATTAAGGTAATAGGAATGCCTATAATTGTTGGGGCAGTGAAAGAGGTGAATAGATTTTCGTTCATTTTTTTGTTCAAGGGGCAGAGGTTTTAGGGTTAAATTTTGTTATAGATTCTGTATTATGAGGATACTCATACTTGGAAAGTTTTAATTGAAAAAGAATAAAAAGGGTAAGAATTATAGAAGTAATTATAATAAATCATGTTGATGTGTCTAGTTGAGGCATATCATTAAGGAGAAAGATTTATTCTCTATTTCTAACTTAAAAGGTTAGCGCTACTAGCTTCTTAATGATCTTACAGTATAGATATAGATCAGTTCTCAAATGTTTTTAATGGAACTATTTCAAGAACGATAGGCATAAAACTGTGGTTTGAGCCACAGATTTCTGAGCATTGTCCGAAGAATAGGCCAGGTCGAGGTGATATTAGAGTTGTTTGATTTAAACGTCCGGGAACAGCGTCTGTTTTTAGACCTAGCGATGGAACTGCTCAAGAGTGTAGTACATCTTCTGATGAGATAAGTATTCGGACAGTTATTTCTATGGGAAGTACAAGTCGGTTATCCACCTCTAGAAGTCGAAGCTCACCTGGTTTTAGATCTTGTGTAGGGACCATATATGAGTCGAATGCTAAGTCTTCATAATCTGTGTATTCGTAGCTTCAGTATCACTGGTGACCTATGGTTTTAACAGTTAATGAGGGGTTATTAATTTCATCTATTATATACAGAATGCGCAGTGAGGGTAGGGCAATAAGAATTAGGATAATTGCGGGTAAGATAGTTCAGATTGTCTCTACTTCTTGGGCGTCTATTGTGTTCGTATGGGTTAATTTAGTTGTTAGTATGAGAGAAATAATATATAATACTAGAGAACTAATTAAAAAAACAATTATTAATGTGTGATCATGGAAATGAAGTAATTCTTCTATAATAGGAGAAGTGGCATCTTGAAAACCTAGCTGGAAAGGATACGCCATAGAAGTATAAAGGGTTTGGAACCTATAATTTAACCTTGACAAAGTTATGTAATTTTTCATAATACTTCGGTAATTGAGAGAGTCATAGGGGTTATGATATTGGCTTGAAACCATTTTCTGGGGGTTCAATTCCTCCCTTTCTCGTTTTATTAAATTTACGAAAGTAGGCTCTTCAAATGTGTGATAGGGTGGGGGGCAGCCATGTAATCATTCGAGGTTGGTATTAGTTGATTCTACCATAAGAACCTCTCGCTTGGAAGCAAATGCTTCTCAGATTATAAAAATTATAAGCATGACGGCAGTCAGTGAAATGAAAGATCCTATAGAGGATACAGTATTTCATAGTGTGTATGCGTCTGGGTAATCGGAATAACGTCGTGGTATACCTGAGAGACCAAGAAAATGTTGAGGGAAGAAAGTTATATTTACCCCTACAAATATAATGGTAAAGTGAATTTTTGCTCATGTATTATTTAGAGTATAACCTGAGAATAAAGGGAATCAGTGCACAAAACCTCCCATAATAGCGAATACTGCTCCTATAGAAAGGACGTAGTGAAAATGGGCTACTACGTAGTAAGTATCATGAAGAACAATATCTAGAGATGAGTTCGCTAACACAATACCAGTTAAACCTCCTACTGTGAATAAGAAAATAAAGCCTAGTGCTCATAACAGGGCGGGAGATCATTTTACACTCCCTCCATGTAAGGTTGCCAATCAGCTAAATACTTTTACGCCTGTTGGGATTGCGATGATTATAGTAGCGGATGTAAAATAAGCTCGTGTATCAACATCTATTCCTACTGTGAATATGTGGTGGGCCCATACGATGAAGCCTAAAAATCCAATTGATATTATAGCCCAAACTATTCCCATGTATCCAAAGGGCTCTTTTTTCCCTGAGTAGTAGGTTACAATGTGGGAAATTATACCAAAGCCTGGAAGAATTAAAATGTATACTTCTGGGTGACCGAAGAATCAGAATAGGTGCTGATACAGGATTGGATCTCCTCCTCCAGCAGGGTCAAAAAAGGTTGTATTTAAATTTCGGTCTGTGAGGAGTATTGTAATACCTGCAGCTAGGACAGGGAGAGATAGCAGAAGTAATACGGCTGTAATTAATACGGATCACACAAATAAGGGGGTTTGATATTGACTCATGGCAGGGGGTTTTATATTAATAATAGTTGTAATAAAGTTAATAGCCCCTAAAATTGATGAAATGCCTGCCAGATGAAGAGAGAAAATAGTTAAATCGACAGAAGCTCCTGCATGTGCTAGGTTTCCTGCTAAAGGCGGGTAGACTGTTCAACCAGTCCCAGCTCCTGCTTCGACTATAGAAGATGCTAGAAGAAGAAGAAAGGAAGGAGGGAGAAGCCAAAAACTTATGTTGTTTATACGGGGAAATGCTATATCGGGGGCACCAATTATTAGGGGTACCAACCAGTTCCCAAAGCCTCCAATTATAATAGGCATAACTATGAAGAAAATTATTACAAATGCATGAGCGGTTACGATGACATTATAAATTTGATCATCACCTAATAGGGTTCCAGGCTGGCCTAATTCAGCACGAATTAAAAGACTTAGAGCCGTTCCTACTATTCCGGCTCAAGCACCAAAGATAAGATATAATGTGCCGATATCTTTGTGATTAGTTGAGAATAATCAACGATTAATGAACATAGGTAGGGTGGCTGAATAAGCATTAGACTGTAAATCTAAAGATGGAGGTGTAAGTCCTCTTCTTACCAAGTCCTGAGGTGTTTACATATTGAATTGCAAATTCAAAGAAGCAGCTTCAACTCTGCCGGGACTTCTCCGCCACTTTTTTTTTATGGCGGGAGAAGTAGATTGAAGCCAGTTGATTAGGGTTTTTAGCTGTTAACTAAAGTTTTGTGGGTTTGTGTCCCACCAATCTAGTGAGGATTTAGCTTAATAAAAGTACTTGATTTGCATTCGAGTGATGTGGAATAAATTTTTACAATCCTTATACCAGAAATTAAGTGTTATACTTGCTTAGGGCTTTGAAGGCCTTGGTCTGTGTAACCTAAATTTCTAAGTTAGGGTCAATATGATTGGGGTCAGTGGTAAAATTATTGTAGATAAGATAATTAGGGGGGAAATTAATTTTGTATATTTTTTGGATTGGAATTGTCACATCATTTTTATATTATTGGAGGACGGGAATATTGTTAGTGTGGTTGAGTAGGTTAGGCGTAAGTAGAAATACAAATTTAAGAGGGCCGTTATAGCCATAAATGTTGGTAATATTATTATGTTATTTTTAGTTAGTTCCTGGATGATTATTCATTTAGGTATAAATCCTGATAATGGGGGGAGACCTCCTATTGACAATAAAATTATAAGGAGGGTGATTGTAATTAGTGGTGCTTTGCTTGATAGGTAGGATAAAGATAGGGTTGTGGTTGTTGAGTTATTTGATAATACCATAAATATTGAGAGTGTCATCAAGATGTAGATTAGTAGATTTAAAATGGCGATGTCTGGATTATATACTATGATAGCTATTATTCATCCTAGGTGAGCAATTGAAGAGTATGCTATAATTTTTCGTAATTGGGTTTGGTTTAGTCCTCCTCAGCCTCCAATTAGGATGGAAAGTAGGGCGGCGGCTATTACTATATTTAGGTTAATAATGGGTGCAATTTGATATAATACTGAGATGGGTGCAATTTTTTGTCAGGTTAGTAGGAGTATACCTGATGGTAGGGAAGTTCCTTGAGTTACTTCTGGTACTCAGAAGTGGAATGGGGCTATTCCTAGTTTTATTATTATGGCTATAGTGATGATAATGGATGATGTAGGGTTATGTACATTTATAATAACCCATTCTCCTGAATATATGAGGTTAATGGCAATAGCGGCTATTAATAATATAGATGCGGTCGCTTGTACTAGGAAATATTTTGTTGCTGCTTCTATAGCCCGAGGGCTTGGTTTATTCATTAAGATAGGAATTATTGCTAGCATATTTATTTCGAATCCAATTCAGATTATTAGTCAATGGTTGGCGATCAAAATAAGTATTGTACCTAGGAATACTGTTAGTAAAATAAGGGTTGATGCAAGGGGGTTTATTAGTACGGGAAGGATATAATCCAACATTTTCGGGGTATGGGCCCGATAGCTTATTTAGCTGACCTTACTTTAGATTATGGTGTAATTGGTAGCACAGAGATTTTTGAATTCTCAGGTATAGGTTCAACACCTGTTTTTCTAGAAATAAGAGGGTTTAAACCTCTATGTTTTACTCTATCAAAGTAATTCTTTTGTCAGACATATTTCTTATGTTTGGGGAGGGATACTTGATATTGCAATAGGTATTGAAATATATCATATGCATATTGCCAGGGTTAGTGGTAAAAAATTTTTTCATAGTAAGTGTATAAGTTGGTCATAGCGAAATCGTGGGTAGGATGCTCGGATTCATAAGAATGTTATGGTTAGGATAAGCACTTTTATAATGAAATTTGTTGTATATAGACTAGGGTTGTAAGAATTGTGAAAAGCTCCTAAAAAAAGGGTAGCTGAGAGGGCATTTATTATGATGATGTTTGCATATTCGGCCAGAAAGAATAGTGCAAATGGACCTGCTGCATATTCCACATTAAAACCAGATACGAGTTCTGATTCTCCTTCTGTCAAGTCAAAAGGGGCTCGATTAGTCTCAGCTAAGGTTGAAATAAATCATATTATGGCTAGTGGTCATGCGGGTACTAGTAGTCATAGTTTTTCTTGTGTAATAATTAGGGTAGAGAGTGTAAATGATCCGCTTATTAACAGGACGGATAGTAAAATGATTGCGAGGGTGACTTCATATGAAATAGTCTGGGCTACTGCTCGGATGGCCCCAATTAAGGCATATTTAGAGTTGGAAGCTCATCCGGACCATAGGATAGAGTACACGGCAAGACTTGATATAGCTAATATAAACAGTACACCTAAATTTATATTGATTAAAGGGTATGGTATGGGTAGGGGTACTCACATTGTTAGGGCTAGTGCTAGTGCTAAGATGGGTGCTATAATAAATATCATGGTTGAGGAGGTGAGGGGTCGTAGGGGCTCTTTAGTAAATAGTTTTACTGCATCTGCAATTGGTTGAAGTAGACCTCAGGGGCCTACAATGTTTGGGCCCTTTCGTAGTTGTATATATCCTAGTACTTTGCGTTCTGCTAGCGTTAGAAAAGCTACAGCTAGGAGAACAGGGATAATTGTTGTTAATAAATTAATAATTGACATAGATGTTAGGGAGGGGAGTTGAACCTCTGACTATAAAAATTTAAATTTTATGCATTTACCAAACTTTGCTACCCTAGCTAGTTCTGTATCTAGAACCGGGTGTATTATGAATTAATTAAATTAAGAGGCTATCATATATTAATTCGAGGGCGCTTTTGTAAAGTGGGCCTTATTTCTCTTGTCCTTTCGTACTAGGAGAAATATATAAATAGATAGAAACCGACCTGGATTACTCCGGTCTGAACTCAGATCACGTAGGACTTTAATCGTTGAACAAACGAACCATTAATAGCGGCTACACCATTGGGATGTCCTGATCCAACATCGAGGTCGTAAACCCTATTGTCGATAGGGACTCTTGAATAGGATTGCGCTGTTATCCCTAGGGTAACTTGTTCCGTTGATCAAAAATTGGATCAATTTACGGATTTTTAGACTTGTAGGTCTGAATTTAAACCGCTCGGAGGTTACTTTTTTCTCCGAGATCACCCCAATCAAAATTAGTTGCTTACATAATTAGTGCTTATCTCCTTAGAGGTAGATTTAAATAATTTTAAGCTTATAATTAAAGCTCCATAGGGTCTTCTCGTCTTATTTTATTATCCCCGCCTCTTCACGGGGAGGTCAATTTCACTGATTACAAATAAGAGACAGTAAAGCCCTCGTTTAGCCATTCATACCAGTCCTTATTTAGAGAACAAGTGATTATGCTACCTTTGCACGGTCAGAATACCGCGGCCGTTTAACATGGTCACTGGGCAGGCAGTGCCTCTAATACTAGTAATGCTAGAGGTGATGTTTTTGGTAAACAGGCGGGGCTTGTGTTTGCCGAGTTCCTTTTATTTGTTTTAATCTTTCCTTTGTTGTGCATGCCTGTGTTGGGTTAACAATTTGTTAAGCAAATTATTAATATTTAGGTTGTATTTGTCTTGTTGTTAACTATCAGTGGGTCATCCGTCCTGATATAAGCTTATGCAAGGAGATTAATATCTTGTTACTCATACTAGCATTATTTCTTCTATTTATTGATAGATTAGTCCAATATTAGTTTAGGAGGTGGGTTTGCTTTTGGTATTATTTCTATTTTATTGTTGAGCTTGAACGCTTTCTTAATTGATGGCTGCTTTAAAGCCTACTATGGATATTCAATTGCTTACTCTCTAATAAAGGCTTAAAACCTTTATCTAAAAAGCTGTACCTTTTTAGACTATACTTGAAGATTGCATTATAGTTTTTGGGCTTTTATGCATGCTTCAAGTTGAACTTAGATTCATTTTTTGGACAACCAGCTATCACTAGGCTCGTTAGGCTTTTCACCTCTACCTTCAAGTCTTCTCACTATTTTGCCACATAGATGAGTTAGTTCCTTAAACTGCTCGAAGGTAGCTCGTCTAGTTTCGGGGTTTCTAGCTTAAGTTCTCTTTGTTAGATAATTTCTGGCTAGTTCATTATGCAAAAGGTACAAGTGTTAATCTTTGCTGTTTTGTACAATAATTTATCTTTCATCTTTCCCTTACGGTACTATCTCTATAGCGCCATAATGTAATTTCTATCGCCTATACTTTATATTAATGAATGTTTTATTTTATAACTAATTGTAGTTTATTGGATATAGATTGGGCTAGCATTTGTTCAAAGTGGCCTAGTGAGTTATCGAAATCTTCTGGGTGTAGGCCAGGTGCTTTATTTAAGCTACACTTTGGTCATCCAAGCACACCTTCCAGTATGCTTACCTTGTTACGACTTATCTCTTCTCATTTCTAATAATTTTTAATATTTTTGCTGTTTTTTGAAAATTTGAAGAGGGTGACGGGCGGTGTGTGCGTGCTTCAGGGCCTAATTCAGCCAAGCTCTCTATTCTTAGCTTACTACTAAATCCTCCTTTAACTCCTAATATCATAAGAATGTTCGTTTTTTTCTGTTTTGAGAAAATGTAGCCCATCTCTTTCCAACTCATAAGCTACACCTTGACCTAACGTTTTTGTATTTTAACAATCTTGCTTACTATATTTCCTTTATCAGGGTTTGCTGAGGATGGCGGTATATAGGCTGCATTAGCTAGGGTTGGTAAGGTCTATCGGGGTTTATCGTTTATAGGACAGGCTCCTCTAGAGGGATATGAAGCACCGCCAAGTCCTTTGAGTTTCAGGCTATTGCTAGTAGTACTCTGGCGAATAATTTTGTTTAAAAAATTATCTGGGTTTAGGGCTAAGCATAGTGGGGTATCTAATCCCAGTTTGGACCTTAGCTATCGTGCATAAATTATACTAAAATTATTTTCATGGTTGATTTTTATTTTAACCAGGGCTTTCTACGGCTTGGTCAAAGCTTAATTTTATTTTGCTTAAATATATTTTAGCACGCTTTACGCCGATTTTTCATTAATTAGGGTTAATCGTATGACCGCGGTGGCTGGCACGAAATTTACCAACCCATACACAATATAACTAAGTCTAACTTTCGTTAATAGCTTAATTTTTATCACTGCTGTTTCCCGTAGGGGTGTGGCTAAGGCAAGGTGTTATTAGCTGCTTCACTAGCGTGCTTGATACCAGCTCCTTTTAACTTTTATAGATTAAAGGGCATTTTCACCGGGAGGCGGATACTTGCATGTGTAAATTTATTGAAAACTAATGAAAAGGCTGGGACCAAGCCTATGTGTTTATGGAGTTTGTAACTCATCTAAGCATTTTCAGTGCTTTGCTTTAAATTTTAAGCTACATTAAC